GCGAATTAATTGCATGAACTTGGATCAACCAAATCTTGATATTGTATTGATATGTAATGATTCAGGCTAATGAATCCTTTTGTTTGTATTGATGCGCAATAATGATAAAGAACAGGAAAAGAATCATTTACAAGCGAGATAAAAAAAAAATAGGTTGGGGAGGGGTCAATTGGATATATGGAATGGCTTTAAACCAGCTCTTGTGTATGTTTCAAAGAATTATTCTATAATCCAGTTGTATATCATATAAGATTTAAATGGTTGGTTTACGTTAGGGAAGAAACACATGTATATGTGATATTATATATTTACTAGGTATATATGAACTATCCACATATTTTCTTTCCTACCCCACTGTGAATTTAGATGGGGGTTTCAATAGACGTCTTTACGTTTCGTCTGGTACGAATGAAGAAGCAGATGAAATCAAGCATATAGAAGAGAAAGGGCGACGGATTGAAAGAATGGTTTGGAAAAAACAAATGGAAGGACTAGAGCCTAATGGATTGATAAAGAAAGACTCCGCGGATAGGAACTAAAAACGAGATATCAAAGTAGTTCTGATGCTTATGATTCAATAATTGCATTACTAAGATCCATGCAGTCGAAGTAACTACGTACGAACTATAAATTGAAGTAATGCAATAGAATATTAAGTCATAATTCGTTGGTTAATTGTATTGTATCATTAACCATTTTATTTATTTTTGTGCAAGGAGCTTACCATGAATCCACTGATTTCTGCTGCTTCCGTTATTGCTGCTGGATTGGCTGTAGGACTTGCTTCTATTGGACCTGGGGTTGGTCAAGGTACTGCTGCGGGCCAAGCCGTAGAAGGTATCGCAAGACAACCAGAGGCGGAGGGAAAAATACGAGGTACTTTATTACTTAGTCTGGCTTTTATGGAAGCTTTGACAATTTATGGACTGGTCGTGGCATTAGCACTTTTATTTGCGAATCCCTTTGTTTAAGCCTATAAAATTGAAAGTATTTTCTTAGTCTTATTAGTAAAGTAATCAAAAAACTCTGTTCAGTTTTGTGAGTTCTACCTATAAGCTATAAGAGGAGATCATATGAAAAATGTAACCGATTCTTTCGTTTCCTTGGGTCACTGGCCATCCGCCGGGAGTTTCGGGTTTAATACCGATATTTTAGCAACAAATCCAATAAATCTGAGTGTAGTGCTTGGGGTATTGATCTTTTTTGGAAAGGGAGTGTGTGCGAGTTGTTTATTTCAAGAATAGGCTGGATCCAACCAGTTGCACTTTTTTTCTTTACCTTCTAACTAGGAAGGAATGGTGTACGATCTCGCGAATTACTTCTGAATAAATTCAAAAATCATATGTACGAACTATAGCATTTCGTGACTTATTGGTAAAGCCACTTTGATTCTCTATTCACCAATACCAATAATGCGGGACTCTTTACATGGTTAAAGCTAAATTATTTGAAGTCGAGGTGCAACACTGGTACTCTTTCTACCACTCTATATGGAAATGGTTTCAAAAAGACTGACTAGTTGTAATTTATCTGCTATAGAACACTCATATGGATAAAAAAAATTGAACCATTTACTGGAAAAAGGGCGCCCTGCCTTTTTTATCCAATGCGGAATCGACGACCTGTGTATAAAGTAAGAAGAGTTTTTTTGGATTTTAAGAAAATAAAAATCGAAAAAAAAAAAAAGAAACAACTTTGTTGATAATTACAGATTTTTTGTCTGGTCGGGAGAGTCCTCCAAATATTCTGGTTTTGGATTAAGGATCAGTTTCTATGTTTTGGAAGACGAACAGGAACATAAAGGAGAGGATAAGCTCATTACATTTTTAAAAAGATATGGGAATGCCCCATTAAGTAACTGGGCATGAGAGCCAAATGAATCGAAAGATTCATGTTTGGTTCGGGAAGAGATCATAGAAGGAATGGGAAGATAATCTACTTTCATTAAGTGATTTATTAGATAATCGAAAACGGAGAATCTTGAGTACTATTCGAAATTCAGAAGAACTGCGCGAAGGGGCCATTGAACAGCTGGAAAAAGCCCGGGCCCGGTTGCGGAAAGTGGAACTGGAAGCAGATGAATATCGAGTGAATGGATACTCTGAGATAGAACGAGATAAATCGAATTTGATTCATTCAACTTATAAGAATTTGGAACAATTAGAAAATTACAAAAACGAAACCATTCAGTTTGAACAACAAAGAGCTATTAATGAAGTCCGACAACGAGTTTTCCAACAAGCTTTACAAGGAGCTCTAGAAACTCTGAATAGTTGCTTGAACAGCGAGTTACATTTACGCACCGTCAGTACAAATATTGGGATGTTAGGGGCGATCAAAGAAATAATTGATTAGTCTTTCTACCGTAGGCATTATTTATTTTATTTTCTAGTTGATTTTTTTCCTTTGCTGCTGAAAAAGAATAAAGAAAGACTCATGGTAACCCTTCAAGCCGACGAGATTAGTAATATTATCCGTAAACGTATTGAACAATATAGTA